CGAGGATTTAAAGGATTGGAATCGAGAAATGCATGTTAAATGCACTTATAATGGTGTTCAATTATCCGAAACAGAATTTCCAAAAAACTGGTTAACAGACGGTATTCAGATAAAGATCCTATTTCCTTTTTGCCTGAAACCTTGGCACAGATTTAAACTACAACCCTCTCATAAAGATCCAATGAAAAAAAAGAAAGGTCAAAAGAATGATTTTTGCTTTTTAACAGTTTGGGGAATGGAAACTGAACTACCTTTCGGTTCTCCTCGAAAACGGCGTTCATTTTTTGAGCCTATTTTGAAAGAACTAAAAAAAAAAATAAATAAATTGAAAACGAAATGTTTTATAGCTTTAACAATTTTAAAAGAAAAAACAAAATTGTTTCGAAAAGCCTCAAACGAAACAAAAAAATGGATCACTCAAAGCATTCTATTTCTAAAGGGAATAATAAAAGAACTTTCAAAAATAAATCCAATTCCATTTTTTGGGTTGAGAGAAATATATGAATTGGGCGAAACTAAAAAAGATTCAATAATCAGTAATAAGATGATTCACAAATCATCCCGTCTAATTCAATCTATGGCGTGGACAAATTATTCATTAACAGAAAAAAAAATAAAAGATCTGACTAAGAGAACAAACACAATCAAAAATCAAATACAAAAAATTCTAATTATAAAAGACAAGAAAAACGAATTTCTAACTCAAGAAATAAATAGTAGTTCTAACAAAATAAGTTATCAGGATAAAATATTAGAATCATCAACAAAATTTTTGCAAATAGTAAAAAGAAGAAATATTCGATTAATCCGGAAATTCTATTTTTTTATAAAATTTTTCATTGAAAAGATATACATAGATATTCTTCTATATATCATTAATATTCCAAGAACCAATACCCAACTTTTTCTTGAATCAACAAAAAAAATGATTGAGAAATTCATTCACAATAATGAAGCAAATCAAGAAAGAATTAATAAAACAACTAAAAATACAACTCATTTTATTTCAACTATAAAAACCTCACTTTCTTCACTTTCTAATGTTAGTATTAGAAATAAAAATGAAAAAGCTTTTTGTGACTTATCCTCCCTCTCACAAGCATATGTATTTTACAAATTATCACAAACCCAAGTTATTAGTTTTTATAAATTCAAACCTATCCTTCAATATCATGCAACATCTCTTTTTCTTAAAAATCAAATAAAAGATTATTTTGAAGAACAGGGAATATCTCATTCCAGATTAAGACATCATTATGGGTTAAGACATAAAAGCGTTTGGCATTCTGGAATGAATGAATGGAAAAACTGGTTAAGGAGTCGTTATCAATACGATTTATTTCAGAGTAGATGGCTAAAATTAGTACCAGGACAATGGCGAAATAGAGTCAATCAACACTATCTGGCTCAAAATAAAGATTTAACAAAATGGGATTCAGATGAAAAAGAAAGATTAATTCATTACGAAAAAAAAAATGATTTTCAAGCGAACTCATTACTGAATCAAGAACAAAAATATAAAAAATCGAATTTTAAAAAACACTATGGATATGATTTTTTATCATATAAATCTATTAATTATCAAGATAAGAGGGACCCGTATGCTTATGGATCACCATTCCAAGTAAATAAGAGGGAAGAGAGTTCTTATCATTACAACATGGATAAACGAAAATTTTTTGATACACTGAGGGATATCCCTATTCATAATTATCTAGGAGAAGGTGATATCCTAGATGCTATGGGGAATTTTTCACACAGAAAGCTTTTTAATTGGAGAATTCTTCATTTTTGTCTTAGAAATAAGGTCGATATTGAGTCCTGGGTTGATACCAGTACCAAAAGTAACAAAAATATTAAGACTGTGGTTAATAATTATCAAATAATTGATAAAATGCACCTTTTTTATTTCACAATTTATCAAGATCAAGAAAGCAACCCATCCAATAAAAAAGGAAGCCCTTTTGATTGGATGGGACTGAATGAAGAAATACTAAGTCGTCCTATACCGAATCTAGAACTTTGGTTCTTCCCAGAATTTGTGCTGCTATATAATGCATATAAGGTTAAACCATGGATCATCCCAATAAAATTACTTCTTTTAAATTTTAATAGAAATAGGAACATTAATAAAAATTTTTTTGAAAATAAAAAACGGGACTCCCTTATAGCACCAAATGTAGCACCAAATGAAAAAAAAATGATTGGATTAGAGAATCGAAATCAAGAAGAAAAAGAACCCATAGGTGAAGGGGGTCTTGTATCAGATGCACAAAAACAAGGAAATTTGAAATCCGTTCTCTCAAACCAAGAAAAAGATGTTGAAGAAGATTATGATAAATCAGACAAAAAAAAACGTAGAAAGAAAAAGCAATACAAGAGCAACACGGAAGCAGAGCTTGATTTCTTCCTAAAAAGGTATTTGCGTTTTCAATTGAGATGGGATGATTCTTTAAATCAAAGAATAATCAATAATATCAAAGTATATTGCCTCCTGCTTAGACTGACAAATCCAAACGAAATTGTTATATCCTCTATTCAACGGGGAGAAATGAATCTGGATATTTTGATGATTCAGAAAGATTTAACTCTTAGAGAATTAATGAAAAAAGGAATATTGATTATTGATCCAGTTCGTCTGTCGGTAAAAAATGATGGACAATTTATTCTATATCAAACTATAAGTATTTCGTTGGTTCATAAAAATAAACACCAAATTAATCAAAGATACCAAGAAAAAAACTATATTGATAAAAAGAATTTTGATGAATTTATTGCAAGACATCAAAAAATGACTGAAAATGAAGACAAAAATCATTATGATTTGTTTGTTCCTGAAAATATTTTATCCCCTAAACACCGGCGAGAATTGCGAATTCGAATTTCTTTCAATTCAAGGGATAAAAATGGTATGCATAGAAATCCAGTATTTAAAAATACTGTAAAAAACTGTGGTCAAGTTTTGACTAAAAACAAACATCTTGATAGTGCTAAAAAGAAACTAATTAAATTAAAGTTCTTTCTTTGGCCCAATTATCGATTAGAAGATTTAGCTTGTATGAATCGATATTGGTTTAATACTAATAACGGCAGTCGTTTCAGTATGGTAAGGATCCATATGTATCCGCGTTTGAAAATTCGTTAATGGTACATTTTCCCCTTATGTATCGTGCCGGGTATATGAAAACAAATAGATGGGCACAAGGATTGTCTTACATTTTATTCTGATACACGATACTAATTTAATGACATACATATCAATTAGATCGACAAATGAATCAACAAAATCCTCTTATTTGAACTCTCAAATTTTCTCTTTTGTAGAAACCTCTCACTCTTTTGTATCCCTAATCCCTATACGAATCAAATTGAAACCCGGATTGATTCATTTTCCATTTTATGGGAAAAAATTAGAAAGTTCATAACGAACTTAAAATCATCGTGTATATCAAAATGACTGGTATTATTATTACTGATCAGTAAAATTCACATTCAAAAACAGGGGGAAATTTTTTGGTTTTATGGTAAAAAATTCATTCATCTCAGTTATTTTTCAAGAAAAAAAAGAAGAAAACAGGGGGTCTGTTGAATTTCAAATAGTTAGTTTCACCAATAAGATACGAAGACTTACTTCACATTTGGAATTGCACAAAAAAGACTATTTATCTCAGAGAGGTCTACGTAAAATTCTAGGAAAACGTCAACGACTGCTGTCTTATTTATCAAAGACAAATAAAATACGTTATAAAGAATTAATTGGTGAGTTGGATATTCGGGAATCAAAAAATCGTTAATTTGCAAATTTTGAATTAGTCGATTTATTAGATTTTCATTTTGATGTACTTGTTTTCGTTTTCAACAATTCATGTAAGAATGAATCGAGGAAAAACTTATGAATCTATCAGCTACAGAAAAAGACTTTATGATAGTCAATATGGGGCCTCACCACCCATCAATGCATGGTGTTCTTCGTCTCATCGTTACTCTAGATGGTGAAGATGTTGTTGACTGTGAACCAATATTAGGTTATTTACACAGAGGAATGGAAAAAATTGCGGAAAACCGAACAATTATACAATATTTGCCTTATGTAACGCGTTGGGATTATTTAGCCACTATGTTCACGGAAGCAATAACCGTAAATGGACCAGAACAATTGGGAAATATTCAAGTCCCTAAAAGGGCCAGCTATATCAGAGTAATTATGTTGGAGTTGAGTCGTATAGCTTCTCATCTATTATGGCTTGGACCTTTTATGGCAGATATTGGCGCACAGACCCCCTTTTTCTATATTTTCAGAGAAAGAGAATTAGTATATGATCTATTCGAAGCTGCCACCGGTATGAGAATGATGCATAATTATTTTCGTATCGGAGGAGTGGCGGCCGATCTACCTTACGGCTGGATAGATAAATGTTTGGATTTCTGTGATTATTTTTTAACAGGAATTGTTGAATATCAAAAACTTATTACGCGAAATCCTATTTTTTTAGAACGAGTTGAAGGGATAGGCGTTATTGGTGGAGAAGAAGCAATAAATTGGGGTTTATCCGGCCCAATGCTACGAGCATCTGGAATCAAATGGGATCTTCGGAAAGTTGATCATTATGAGTGTTACGACGAATTTGATTGGGAAATCCAGTGGCAAAAAGAAGGAGATTCATTAGCTCGTTATTTAGTCCGAATCAGTGAAATGACGGAATCTATAAAAATAATTCAACAGGCCCTGGAAGGAATTCCGGGGGGTCCCTATGAGAATTTAGAAATCCGATGCTTTGATCGAGAAAGGGATCCAGAATGGAATGATTTTGAATATCGATTCATTAGTAAAAAACCTTCTCCCACATTTGAATTACCGAGGCAAGAACTTTATGTGAGAATGGAAGCCCCAAAGGGAGAATTAGGAATTTTTCTGATAGGGGATCAAAGCGGTTTTCCTTGGAGATGGAAAATTCGCCCGCCGGGTTTTATCAATTTGCAAATTCTTCCTCAGTTAGTAAAAAGAATGAAATTGGCTGATATTATGACGATACTAGGTAGCATAGATATCATTATGGGAGAAGTGGATCGTTGAAATGATAATTTATACGACAGAAGTAGAAGATATCAATTCCTTTTACACATTGGAATCTTTAAAAGAGGTCTATGGGATCATATGGATGTTGGTCCCTATTTTGACTCTTGTATTGGGAATCACAATAGGTGTACTAGTAATTGTATGGTTAGAAAGAGAAATATCTGCAGGAATACAACAACGTATTGGGCCTGAATACGCCGGTCCTTTGGGAATTCTTCAAGCTCTAGCAGATGGAACAAAACTGCTTTTCAAAGAGAATATTCTTCCATCTAGAGGCAATACTCGTTTATTTAGTATTGGACCGGTTATAGCAGTCATATCCATTTTACTAAGTTTTTCAGTAATTCCTTTTAGCTCTCGCCTTATTTTAGCCGATCTTAATATCGGTATTTTTTTATGGATTGCCATTTCAAGTATTGCTCCCGTTGGACTTCTTATGTCAGGATACGGATCAAATAATAAATATTCCTTTTTAGGTGGTCTGCGAGCTGCTGCTCAATCGATTAGTTATGAAATACCATTAACTCTATGTGTTTTATCAATATCTCTACGTGCGATTCGTTGAAATAGAAACTTTTATTTTCCCTATTCCTTTCAATAAGTTGAATGAATTGAATAGATATCTTCGTTTTTTATTATCCTTCAGTTCAGGTTGATAAACTAAATTAGATAGTTATATATGAGTGAAAAAAAGCTGCTTATAAATTCGCAGTAAATTAAACAAAAAAATTGAATCTCATTTCCTATGTACAAGAGTTAAGTGGAAGAAAACGTAAACGGAAGAAGTCTTTACCCCAAGACAGGTTGATTAGTCAATCTAGCTTGAAGCGGGCTCAAAAGATCAACCGTATAGAGTTTTCGCTATCCTTTGTATGGATTCCCATACACGTATTGCTAAACAAACGGGGGATTGAACAAAAAACGAGTGGATGGTTAGGAACACCAAAATACATAAAGGATTGGTAATGGAGATTATGTAAATTATATAAAAAGAGACTTCTGGATAACATAAAAAGAATACTAATTGGGGCTTTAAATTCGTAGAAATTACTAGGTAGTACTCCCCACGATTCCGGTCCAGAGTATCCTCCTATCTGCCGATTAAAGTAATGACTATCAGGAACGAAATAATCCTTTACTATTTTTTAGTTTAAGCCCCCATTCGTGGTTTTATCAGATCCGAAAGCAGAATAGGAACGAAAAAGAAACAATAAAGAATAAAAAAGAAATTTTTTTTTATTCTTTCTTTCCTAGATATAGAGAGATCTAATCCGTGTCATGATTTAGGAGCTAATGGAATGTTTCATTTTTTCGTAATAGAAAACAATGGGTTGAAATATCTATTGATATTCTACAAGAAGTATTTTATTGAAGGCTTAAGTTATTACTCAACAAAAAAAATTGAAATTATGAACGGGCGAGATCAATTCAGAAGCACTTTTTTTTATTCTTCAGAATATAGCAGACAGAATTCCATTGGTATAATTTTGGACCTTCCAATCCATTTTTTCTCTATCTATTCTACAACCATACGAAGATAAATAATACGGATTCGGTCCTTAAATTTATTTGTGACCCACGAGGAGCCGTATGAGGTGAAAATCTCATGTACGGTTTTGGACTAGCGATGGAAACTGTGATGTTATCATCGACTATAATTATCTAACAGTTCAAGTACAGTTGATATAGTTGAGGCGCAATCAAAATATGGTTTTTGGGGATGGAATTTGTGGCGTCAGCCAATAGGGTTTATCGTTTTTCTAATTTCTTCTCTAGCAGAATGTGAGAGATTACCTTTTGATTTACCAGAAGCCGAGGAAGAATTAGTAGCAGGGTATCAAACCGAATATTCAGGTATCAAATTTGGTTTATTTTACGTTGCTTCCTATCTAAATCTATTACTTTCTTCGTTATTTGTAACAGTTCTTTACTTGGGGGGTTGGAATATTTCCATTCCGTACGTATTCGTGCCCGAGCTATTTGAAATAAATAAAATAAATGGAATCCTTGGAACGACAATTGGTATCTTTATTACATTAGCTAAAACTTATTTGTTTTTGTTTATTTCTATCGCAACACGATGGACTTTACCTAGGTTAAGAATGGACCAATTATTAAATCTCGGGTGGAAATTTCTTTTACCCATTTCTCTCGGTAATCTATTATTAACAACTTCTTTCCAACTTCTTTCACTGTAAAGAAAAAAGAATATGAGATTCATGACTTGGTTCAAACAAGAGAAAGAAACAAACATAAAATTATTCATAGATATTCACGATATGTTTCCTATGGTAACTGGGTTCATGAATTATGGCCACCAAACAGTCCGAGCAGCAAGGTACATTGGTCAAGGTTTCATGATTACCTTATCCCACGCAAATCGTTTACCCGTAACTATTCAATATCCTTATGAAAAATTAATCACATCAGAGCGTTTCCGCGGACGAATCCATTTTGAATTTGATAAATGCATTGCTTGTGAAGTATGTGTTCGTGTATGCCCTATAGATCTACCTGTTGTTGATTGGAAATTTGAAACGGATATTCGAAAAAAACGATTGCTTAATTACAGTATTGATTTCGGAATTTGTATATTTTGTGGTAACTGTGTTGAGTATTGTCCAACAAATTGTTTATCAATGACTGAAGAATATGAACTTTCTACTTACGACCGTCACGAATTGAATTATAATCAAATTGCTTTGGGCCGTTTACCAATGTCAGTAATTGACGATTATACAATTCGAACAATTTTGAATTCAATTCAAAGAAAAACTCAGTAAGTAAACCTCCTGTTCTATTAAATAAAGAGAAATTTCCCATTCATTCTTTTACTTTTAAGGTTCCGTTTTGGTTTAAGTTAAAAGACTGTTTGGTTTGAATTAAAAAAAAGAATGAGGCCTTTGGTCAATAAATCAAAATTCAATTACAAATTAACTGGTTGATAAGAATTTCGGATTCCTTTTTATTGAAAATTGAAAATATATTAACATATTCGTAATTATTTAGAAATATATAGTTTCAAAAAACAAAATACCCTTTTCTTTTGAACAAACAAAAAAAGAATCAAAAACGAAACTTCCAATAATTGTGCTTAGAGCAATTCACGCCTAATAGATTAGGATTTTCTTCAATATTCAATTAGGAACGTATCATAAAAAAAAAATTCCTGGTCGGGTCAATAAGATCATGAAAAGCATTTCGATTTATTTATCTCTTATTTTAACAGAATGGATTTGCCTGGACCAATACACGATTTTCTTTTAGTTTTTCTGGGATCGGGTCTTATATTAGGAGGCCTGGGAGTGGTATTACTTACCAATCCAATTTATTCTGCCTTTTCATTGGGATTGGTTCTTGTTTGTATATCCTTATTTTATATTCTCTCAAATTCTCATTTTGTAGCTGCTGCCCAGCTCCTTATTTATGTGGGAGCCATAAATGTTTTAATCCTATTTGCTGTGATGTTCATGAATGGTTCAGAATATTATAAAGATTTTAATCTGTGGACCATTGGGAATGGCCTTACTTCGTTGGTTTGTACAAGTATTCTTGTTTCGCTAATTACTACTATATTAGATACATCATGGTACGGGATTATTTGGACTACAAGATCAAATCAAATTATAGAACAAGATTTGATAAGTAATAGTCAACAAATTGGAATTCATTTAGCAACCGATTTTTTTCTTCCATTTGAATTCATTTCAATAATTCTTTTAGTTGCTTTGATAGGTGCAATTGCTGTGGCTCGTCAGTAATAAATCTTTCTAACTAGGAATAGCAAGCAATCAAAATTAAACCTTTTTCTGTTTTTTCTGTCTTATCGCATCTATTTTCTTTAAATTCGATTTGAATATTGCTCGTGTATAAAATACAAATTCGTTTATTCGATATATTTCCAATAGATTCTTTTTTTTTGTTCTAGTCAATCAAATCTATTGAATTATTGTTCATATTAATAATGAATCGAAATTGATAAGGAGTTGGTCAATGATGCTCGAACATATACTTGTTTTGAGTGCCTATTTATTTTCTATCGGTATTTATGGATTGATCACGAGTCGAAATATGGTTAGGGCCCTTATGTGTCTTGAACTTATACTGAATGCGGTTAATATAAATTTTGTAACATTTTCTGATTTTTTTGATAGTCGGCAATTAAAAGGAAATATTTTCTCAATTTTTGTTATAGCTATTGCAGCCGCTGAAGCAGCTATTGGATCAGCTATTGTGTCCTCGATTTATCGTAACAGAAAATCAACGCGTATCAATCAATCAACTTTATTGAATAAGTAATATTAATAATATAAAATTATAAGATTCACCAATTTGAATTAGCATGTACAATATGTTGGAATCTACATCATGTTTTCGAAAATGTAAGAAATCAAAGTATCTTGGTCCTTTCTTATGAGTTGATCCCGAAGGAAATTGATTAGAAAATTTCTGGTAAATCGTTGATTCATCTGGTGTTTAACTATATTTATTTACAAGTTTACTAGATTGAAATTTTATGATGTTCAAAAATTTATAGATCCCATGTCACATTCAGTAAAAATTTATGATACATGTATTGGGTGTACTCAATGTGTCCGAGCCTGCCCCACCGATGTGTTAGAAATGATACCTTGGGATGGATGTAAAGCTAAGCAAATTGCTTCCGCTCCAAGAACAGAAGACTGTGTTGGTTGTAAGAGATGTGAATCCGCTTGTCCAACGGATTTCTTGAGCGTTCGAGTTTATTTATGGCATGAAACAACTCGAAGTATGGGTCTAGCTTATTGATACGGTCCAGAAAACCCTAGTTGAATCCATTTTGAATCCATTTGATTTTTTTTACTGAAAAAACCCGTGCTCAAAAAAAACCTTTCTGAGCACGGGTTTTTCTGGTCCAAGTGTATCTTGTCTTTACCACGAATTATTTTCCTTGGTTAACAATAATTGTAGTTTTACCAATATCTGCAGGTTCTTTACTTTTCTTTCTTCCTCATAGAGGAAATAAGCTAATAAAGTGGTATACCATATGCATATGTATTTTAGAACTCCTTCTAACAACCTATGCATTTTGTTATCATTTCCGATTGGACGATCCATTAATCCAGCTGGCGGAAGATTATAAATGGATAAATTTTTTTGATTTTTACTGGAGATTGGGAATAGATGGACTTTCTATAGGGCCCATTTTACTGACAGGATTTATCACCACTTTAGCGACTTTGGCGGCTTGGCCAGTTACTCGAGATTCGCGATTATTTCATTTCCTGATGCTAGCAATGTACAGTGGTCAAATAGGATCATTTTCTTCTCGAGACCTTTTACTTTTTTTCATCATGTGGGAGTTCGAATTAATTCCCGTTTATCTGCTTCTATCCATGTGGGGGGGAAAGAAACGTCTGTACTCGGCTACAAAATTTATTTTGTACACTGCAGGGGGTTCCATTTTTCTATTAATAGGAGTTTTGGGTCTCGGTTTATACGGTTCTAATGAACCAACATTAAATTTTGAAACATTAGCTAATCAATCATATCCTGTCGCACTGGAAATAATATTCTATATTGGATTTCTTATTGCTTTTGCTGTCAAATCGCCGATTATACCCTTACATACGTGGTTACCGGATACCCACGGGGAGGCCCATTACAGTACTTGTATGCTTCTAGCCGGAATTTTATTAAAAATGGGAGCATATGGATTAGTTCGGATCAATATGGAATTATTACCCCATGCGCATTCCATATTTTCTCCCTGGTTGATAATAGTGGGTACAATGCAAATAATTTATGCAGCTTCAACATCTCTTGGTCAACGGAATTTAAAAAAAAGAATAGCCTATTCCTCCGTATCTCATATGGGTTTCATAATTATAGGAATTGGTTCGATAACTGATACAGGACTCAACGGAGCTATTTTACAAATAATATCTCATGGCTTTATCGGTGCTGCACTCTTTTTCTTGGCAGGAACGAGTTATGATAGAATGCGTCTTGTTTATCTCGACGAAATGGGCGGAATGGCCATTTCGATTCCAAAAATATTTACGATGTTCAGTATCTTATCCATGGCTTCTCTTGCATTACCGGGCATGAGTGGTTTTGTTGCAGAATTGATAGTCTTTTTTGGAATAATTACCAGCCAAAAATATTTTTTAATGCCAAAAATACTAATTACTTTCGTAATGGCAATTGGAATGATATTAACTCCTATTTATTCATTATCTATGTCACGTCAAATGTTCTATGGATACAAGCTATTTAATGCTCCAAGTTCTTATTTTTTTGATTCTGGACCACGAGAGTTATTTGTTTCGATCTCTATCTTTCTACCAGTAATAGGTATTGGTATTTATCCGGATTTCGTCCTCTCATTATCAGGTGAGAAGGTCGAAACTATTCTATATAATTATTTTTATAGATAGTGATAGTTTTCATGAATAAAAAAAAATCAAAAAGTAATCCTATGGTTTTAAAAATTGTTCGTTGTACAATGAAAAAGAAAAAAAAGAAGTCTTTTTTCTTCTCTTAAGTTTAAGTTAAGTAAAAAAGGTAAAAGCATAAAATTGAATTTTAATCAGACATCTTTGGCTTTTGTTAGAACCTTTTGAATCGCTCCACTACTTGATTCAAAAGGTTCTTGAAGCTTACATTACAATAAGTTTTCTTATGTATAATATATACGCCGTCCTGTGTTAGTATTTGTTAGGCCTAGCCTCTTTATTCAATTCAATTAGATGTTAATTTAATGTAAATGAACCATAACTATGTAAACCTATTCCTAATAGATTGACCCCAAAATAGCATATCCAAATTATAAGAAATCCCATAGAAGCCACAAGTGCGGAATTTACACCTTCAAAATTTGTATTTGTTCGGGTATGGAAATAAATCGCGAATATGGTCCAAGTAATAAACGCCCAAGTTTCCTTTGGGTCCCAATTCCAATATGATCCCCACGCCTCATTAGCCCATACGGCTCCCGAAAGAATTCCTATGGTTAAAAAGATAAACCCGAGACTAATAATACGATAACTCCAACGATCCAATTGTTGAGTCAATTGATATCTGTAATAATTTTTAGAAGAAAGAAAATAAGTGTTTAGTAAAACATTGCTTCTTTCATTCATGTATTGGATTTTGCCAAACGAAAATGACTGATTAAATAAATTATTGTTTTCACCAATAATCTTTATGGCCTTTCGAAATGTAATGACTAGAAGAGCTACTGATAATAATGATCCACATAAAAGAGCTGCATAGCCTAATACCATCATACTTACGTGCATCATTAACCACTGGGATTGGAGAGCAGGTGCTAATATTGCGGATTGATGCATTTTGGTTAAAAGACCCGAAGTGGCAAAGCCTTGGGTAAAAATAGCACTTGGTGCGGTTATTGCGCTTAAATTATTTTTACGCTTTTTAAATTTAAAATAGGAAACCATATGAATAAGGGAGAAACCCCATGAAAGAAAGATTAATGATTCATATAAATCACTTAATGGGAAATGTCCTGAATAAATCCAACGAGTGACTAATAATCCTGTTATACAGAAAAAGGTGACTATCATGCCCTTTTCTGATGAATCATATAGTCCTACGACTTCATCTACTAATAAGAATAAGGTTAAAAAATGAATTGTAATTACAATTGAAACGACTGAAAAAGATATATGAGTTAATATATGCTCTAAAGTTGAAAAAATCATAAAAATTATGAAAAAAGCGAGGGTTTCTAGATTTTATGGAATGGAAATCCGGAATTCAATTCATTATTCATTATATGACTTATTCTATCTCTTTTAGAAGAGACTATGCCGCTACTCGGACTCGAACCGAGATGCTCTAGCACTGCTTCCTAAGAGCAGCGTGTCTACCGATTTCACCATAGCGGCTTGCTCGAAATCATAATAACCCATTTTTTAGTCAATCGTCGAGATTGAAGGTGAAGGGGGCAATTCAATGGAAAATGTCAAATTTGTTAGGAAGCATTTAATTTGAATTGAAAAAAAAACTCGTTGAAATAGCAATTTGAAGGTTCCAAAGGAATCTTTAGTATTTATTGTATCATTTTTTTTTAATTATCCTTTCTATTTAATTAGGTCGTCAATAGAGATTTTTTAGTTTGTGTTTTCCTAAAAGAGAACTCCATTATTGTAACTAAACTAACTAGTTGTAACTTCAATTCATAGATAAAATTCAACAAATCATAGATAAAATTCAACAAAACAAAAAGGGTTCTTTATCATTTTCATTTTTTTATGATTCATTTCTCATTCTTTTGTAGGATTTTGATGAATCTATAAAAAAATGCTTATTAATAGAATGCAAAAAGGAATGAAAAAATTTTATTTTTAGAGATCACAATTTCAGCACCACATCCAACGATTTCAAAAGATTTATGTAATTTGTATAGCTTTGTATTAATCGTTAGCATTTTGCGTTTGTTTTAAGGATTTATCAAACCAACTAGATATTGGGTTGCACACGTTACGTTATATAAAAAGCGTTTCAATTCCTGTCATAATTGTACCATACTTCAAAAAAGTATTTCGAATTTCGAATTCTAAAAATATGTCTTGATTCATTTTCTTACATTTTCTTATACAAACATAGGATTTCTTTAGATCACTTCAAATTGATACATTATTTGTATATCCACTAAATTAGAAAAAGGGTTTTCTCAATTGGGTTGAAAACAAGGGAAGGAGATATAGTAATTCAGAGAAATAATGATTCATAAAGTTACAAAATTTAAACTTAATGGATTAGTTTCGACAACCCAGTTAAAGCTCTTATATATATGTGCTCCACGATCCGCTATACTATAGTATAAATAAAAAAAAAAAATAATTATTTTTTTAATATTCATTTTTTTTTTTAATATTGAATATTAAATTGAATATTAAAAAAATAACAAATTATTATAACACTAACATAACAAATGGGCGATGGGGAAAATAAGAATCCCCCCCCCCGGAAATGAAAAAAAAAGATATTCAAAAATTCAAAAAAGCAAAACCTTTGTATCTTATTCGAGTTAAACCAATTCAGATTACTCCAAATTTATTTGTCGTACAAAAAAACTTTTTGAATTCCCCGTAGAAAGAGATTTGGCTAATGAAAAAGCTTTCAAGGCCGCCCAATATCCTTTCTTTTTCCAAACATTTTTTCGAATACGCTTTTTTGATCTAGAAGTACGTTTTTTTGGAACTGCCATTCAAAAAAAGTTATTCAGTGGTATAGTTGGATGTCAAAGACATCTATTTTTCAAACAAAATGATCAGTCTTTTGATGTCATTATTTATCTATTCCTATAGATTTTCTAAATTATAATTATATATATACTACGATACAAATTGCATAAAAAAAAAATGAATAGAGATGGGAAAATCGCATAAAATGCTTCTATTCTAGAACAAAAAAACAATATGATATAACCCTTTTTTTTTATTATTCCATACACTATCCAGAAAAAAAAGAAGAATTTGTATTTAATTTATTGGTACCTTTCTTTTTTATATCTCCATTCAAATCTATAGGATAGATTAGGATCTATATCTATTATGATATATAAATAGAATTGATGAAATCAAAAAAACGCCAAAAAAAAGTACTTCTTTTTCTATCTCCGCCCAGTTTTTTGTTGTCTTACATTTAGAATTTATACATCTCCATTTATACACGAAAACTACATCAAAATAAAAAGTGTAAAACCCATTTTATCTACCTATGCAAACTTGATTTTTTTTCCATTAATTGATAATTGGTCAAGCTCGAAAATTGGGTATACCCAATTTTCATTTTCAACCAAATTCGAATGAAACTCGTATTTAATCTGTTAAAGGATACATAATTTTGAAAAAAAGAATATTTATTATATTAATAATTAATAGTAATTTTTCTTTTAATTATATGTAAATAGA